CCCCCGATTCAATCGGGGGATCGAATTGATTATAGAAACATGAGTTTAATTAGTCGATTTATTAGTGAACAAGGAAAAATATTATCAAGACGTGTGAATAGATTGACCTTGAAACAACAACGATTAATTACTCTTGCTATAAAACAAGCTCGTATTTTATCTTTGTTACCTTTTCTCAATAATGAAAAACAATTTGAAAGAACCGAGTCGACCGCTAGAACTACTGGTTTTAAAGCCCGAAATAAATAGGCTTACTTTTTCTTCACTTGAATCATAATTACAAGAATCTAGATTTGAGTGAATCTAGATTTGAGTATCGTGTCGTAAGAAAAAAACGAATCGGAAAAAAAGAAATCTGTTTTTATTGAATTGAACGTGTTCATTCATTTTGACTACTTTAGCATATTTTCTCATACTAATTTCTACTCTACCTTCCCGGAGTTCATTCTCCGGGTAACTCAATTTAAATTATTCTGTTGGATTCTTTCCAATCTACTTCCTTTATGATTTCGTTCGAAATCATATAAAGACAATTCCTATTTAATATAGCTATTTGTGCAAGTATTTTACGGTTAAGAAGCAACTGTCTCTTGTACAGATCGTGTATTAATCTACTATAACTATAGGATACTCCCCTTTCGCGAATTACTGCGTTTATCCTAGTGATCCACAAACGACGAAAATCTCTCTTTTTCCTATCCCTATCCCGATGAGCTGAAACTAAAGCTCTTATTTTCTGTTGAGTAATAGTTCTAGTAAGCCTTGAATGAGCCCCTCGAAAGCTTGATGCAAATAAACGAATTTTTGTTCTACGTCTTCGAGCTATATATCCCCGTTTAATTCTGGTCATTGAATAAATGAAACTTTGACGAATAACTAATTGATTGCCTTTCTTTCAGTTATTCTTTTCCCCCTTCCTAGTCTATTAATAACAAAACGGATTTTTCCAATGTATAAAATCAAAATTCCAATGGCTTTGGCTACTCTAACCTTCCCGACCACGATTTTTTTTTTAGGTATTTCACTGCGAAATAAGACAGAAAAAAGAAATTGTATTTTCCTAGGTATCAAAAATATAGTAAATAAAAGAAATAAAAAAAGAAATAGTGGGTTCCTTCGTTTCTATGGTTACTTCTTAAACGGTGAGGTCTTCTCTATACACCGGAGCCTTTACTTTATACTTTAATTTAATATTTAATCAACTAATTGATGTTATTGGGAACTTGTATAGTTCACACGCTTTGGCTCTACCCATGAATTATCCAGTAATAGGTCTTTCACAATCAGATCTACCTATACAGTAACGGTATTTAATTAGGAAAGTTTGCTGGGTAGCTGACCCTCTTAGTCCGTTCTTGCCAGATTGGGAGCCTACCTAATCTTTATGTTTTATGCTTTTTAAATAAGATTTCCTCCGCTTAATGGATAACCATTTGTTACCAATGGAGAATTTCTTATCATCTTAAATTCAGTTGATTGGATTTACACCAACGGAAACCATAAACTTCATACACAATAGGGGGATATGGTAGAGTTTTTTTTTTTTATAATGGATGGAGTTCCTTTTTCCATCCTATCCCATTCACCGGTACTGATCATTGAGACTGTAAAAGTCGTTTTCTTGCTTTTGTGCCAGCTCATGATCTAAACGAGTCGCACATACACCCTAGTACATGTTCCTCGACGCTGAGGGCACCCCCGAAGAGCGGGGGATTTTGTGACATTTCTGATTGGCTGTCTTGTATTTCTAATAAGTTGTTTAATAGTTGGCATGTTGAATCGTATACATAATATGATGGGTTGGTTTAGATTGATCCTAACCGAATGATGGTGAATTACTTCTATTTAATAGAATATTCAATTCGAAGATAAAATCGCAAATCACAACAGCTTTGTGTAATCTGGGTACATTTCTTGCTTTTTTCTTCCGTCAACCGCTACATAATCAACAATTCCATAATTTTGGGCTTCTGTTGCTGACATAAAAACATCTCTTTCCATATCTTCGGATATAACCCAGAAGGGTTTGCCCGTTTTTTCTGCATAAATCCTTGCGAGGATTTCACGCAGTTTCAGCAGTTCTCCCGCTTCCACGACAAATTCGCCTACTTGTGCCATATAAAAACCACTAAAAGGTTCATGCATCATTACCCTGATGATATAACAAAATAAAAGCTTCTCCTATCTCGCATGATAAAGCAAAGAGAAAAGAAAGATAAAGAATAGAAAAAAGATAGAATTGAACAACCGTACAGGCATCTTTTGTGCATACGGCTCTACAAGAAAATTGACCCCTCTCCTTTCTATTGAAGAAAGAGAAAAATAGAATCTATCAGACTCAGATGGGTAAATAATCAAATTGCCATCCTTCCTTTCGGAGTAGTTCAAAAATACTATGATGGCTCCGTTGCTTTATATGTTTACTTTTTCTTTTTTTTTGTCTATGATTCAGCAATCCCAAAGTTTCTTTTTAATCCGATCAAATAAGGAAAAAAGATTTTTTTTTTTTTTCGTACTCTTTCATAACATAAATATTGTTAAGAACTCTCCGGCATGAAAACAAAAAAGTTTGTGACGCTGAACTGAACTCCCGATAGATAAGAGAAAATCGGAAGTATCCCTTATCTCATACTACTCTCTCGATACAGAATCTAATGTTTTGAAAAAAAAAAATACAAAAATTTCTCATATCGAATTCGAAGTGCCATGCTATTATTACTTAGTATTCATATGGCGAAGGCATAGTCTTCTTTTTTCTCTCAAATAAAAACCTCATTGGCGCCAAGCGCGAGGGAATGCTATACGTTTGTTAACTTCTCCTCCGACCAGGACAACAGATGACATTGAAGCAGCTAATCCTATGCATATTGTATGGATATCTGGTCGCACATATTGCATAGTATCATAAAGGGCGAGCCCAGGTACTACCCAGCCCCCAGGAGAGTTTATAAACAAATACAGCTCTTTGTCCTCATCCTCCATACTGAGATATATCAGAAGACTAATAAGTTGATTCCCAAGACCAGTACCAATCCCTTGGCCTAAAAAAAGTAATCTTTCTCGATAAAGTCGGTTGATTAGGGTAAAATTGTATCCCTTAGGAACCGTACATGCGCCTTTTGATGCATACGGTTCAAAAAAATTGTGAATCAATGTATAGATTCCAGTCCTCTTTCTTTTTTTCTAGAAAGGTTCTTTCTTATTTCTAACGAAAGGGCTTTTCTTCGATTTTTCAATAAAGACGAGTTTTTACTCCTTTTTTATATTTTCGATTTTCCATTATAAAATTCGAAGTTATACGAAAGGGTCATTAAACTTATCGAATTAACTTCTCATTGATGTATTCTTTCATCGAGATTTAATCCAAACCGCGATGGTATTTTCTTGTTCCTGAATGGGTCTTTTTCATCTTTTTAGGTTTATGCTCTACTCCGGGTAAAGATCCGCCCGATTTGGATTTGTACATATAGGACAAATGCTCCCATTACCATTTCTTTTTGTCATTTTAGAATTTTATACAAGTATTTATTAGAGTTGAGATAACTTTGCTTGACAATTAGGATCTCTTTACAAAGAAAAATATGAATAGCAATCATAGATATCTTACCAATCCAATTGGGTTTTTTCTAAACGGAGCCTGGATACTTCATTTTTTTAGTCCAACCAAATCAACCATAAATTATTCTAATTGAATTATTCTAATTGATAATAGTAATATGAATCCCCTAAAAAATAGATCTAATTGCACTTCACGCTCCAAATTTTGGATGATTCAATTTATCTTTCTTGGGCGAAACGGGGGATATCTCGATCGGGGGAGAGAACGGGGAAATACCATATGACCCAATATATCTGACAAGTCGCACTATATGTCAGTCCAAAGTAGACGTCGAAATCCACGCCTCTTTATTTTAACTTTTGGAACACCAATAGGCATTAAATGAAAGAAAGAATTAAATACTATATTTCACTTTGAGGTGGAAACGTAACAATTTTTTTTATTGTCTTTATAATATTCATATTGGTTTTTATCGTATTTATTTTATCCATAGATTCTAAAAATTCATAAAGAAAGACAGAATGAATAAACTCAAATTATTACGAATAGGTCTTTCTAATGATAAATAAGTATGTATGGACTCATTCGCTCATAGAAAATGGGATCAACTCCCCCATTGCGTATTGGTACTTATCGAGTATAGAATAAATCTGCTTCTCTTTGTTCCTACGAACAGAATTGTTCCATTATTACCAACAGAATAGAAACCCTTGTTCGGAAATAATCGACTCAACAAGAGTGGTCCATAGGATAGTCATATTATAGTCTTTTCCAATGCAATAAAGTTACGTAGTGTCCATTTATCTTTGATATAAGGGGTATTTCCATGGGTTTGCCTTGGTATCGTGTTCATACCGTTGTATTGAATGATCCCGGTCGGTTGCTTTCTGTTCATATAATGCATACAGCTCTGGTTGCTGGTTGGGCCGGTTCGATGGCTCTGTATGAATTAGCAGTTTTTGATCCTTCTGATCCTGTTCTTGATCCAATGTGGAGACAGGGTATGTTCGTTATACCCTTCATGACTCGTTTAGGAATAACCAATTCATGGGGCGGTTGGAGTATCACAGGGGGGACTGTAACGAATCCAGGTATTTGGAGTTACGAAGGGGTAGCGGGAGCACATATTGTGTTTTCTGGCTTATGCTTTTTGGCAGCTATCTGGCATTGGGTGTATTGGGATCTAGAAATATTTTGTGATGAACGTACAGGAAAACCCTCTTTGGATTTGCCAAAGATCTTTGGGATTCATTTATTTCTCTCAGGGGTAGCTTGCTTTGGTTTTGGTGCATTTCATGTAACAGGCTTGTATGGTCCCGGAATATGGGTGTCCGATCCTTATGGACTAACGGGAAAAGTACAACCTGTAAATCCAGCGTGGGGCGTGGAAGGTTTTGATCCTTTTGTTCCAGGAGGAATAGCCTCTCATCATATTGCAGCA